TTCTATGTGATATAGACTTGTATGTAACTATTGAAAGTGAAAATATTATACATAACGTGACTATTCCACCCAAAAGTTTGATTTTAGTGCAAAATGACCAATACGTAGAATCAGAGCAAGTGATTGCTGAGATTCGCGCGCGAGCATACACTTTTAATTTTAAAGAGAGGGTTCGAAAACATATTTATTCTGACTCAGAGGGAGAGATGCACTGGAGTACCGATGTATACCATGCGCCAGAATTTACATATAGTAATGTACATCTTTTACCAAAAACAAGTCATTTGTGGATATTATCAGGAGGTTCGTGCAGATTCAGTGCAGCCCCCCCCTCACTCCACAAGGATCAAGATCAAACGAACGTTCATTCTCTTTTGACTGAAGGACGATATTTTTCTAGTCTTTCAGTAAATAATGATCAAGTGAAACACAAATTTTTTGGTTTAAATCTTTCTGATAAAAAAGAAAGCTGTATTCCTGATTATTCAGAATTGAATCAAATCATATATACGAGTTATTGTAATCTCACATTTCCTACTATTCGCCATGATCATTTTTTATTGACAAAGAAGCGAAGAAATAGATTCATCATTCCATTCCAATCGATTCAAGAACAAGAGAAAGAACGGATGCCCCGTCCCGGTATTTCGATTGAAATACCTATAAATGGTATAAATGGTATTTTTCGTAGAAATAGTATTCTTGCTTATTTCGACGATCCTCAATACAGAAGAAAGAGTTCGGGAATTACTAAATATGGAACCGTAGGGTTGCATTCAATCCTCAAAAAAGAGGATTTAATTGAGTACCGAGGAGTCAAAGAATTTAAGCCAAAATACCAAACGAAATTAGATCGATTTTTTTTCATTCCTGAGGAAGTGCATATTTTACCCGAGTCTTCTTCCATAATGGTACGGAACAATAGTATCATTGGGATAGATACACGAATCACTTTAAATACAAGAAGCAGAGTCGGTGGCTTGGTCCGAATGGAGAGAAAAAAAAAAAGGATTGAACTTAAAATCTTTTCTGGAGATATCCATTTTCCCGGAGAGATGGATAAGATATTCCGACACAATGGCATCTTGATACCGCCAGGAACAAATTCTAAGGAATCAAAAAAGCGGAAAAATTGGATTTATGTCCAATGGATCACACCCACCAGGAAAAAGTATTTTGTTTTGGTTCGACCCGTAATCATATATGAAATTGTGGATGGTATAAATTTAGCAACACTTTTCCCTCAGGATCCATTGCGGGAAAGGGATAATCTAGAGCTTCGAGTTGTAAATTATATACTGTATGGAAATGGCAAACCAATTCGGGGAATTTCTGGCACGGGTATTCAACTAGTTCGGACCTGTTTAATCTTGAACTGGGACAACAACAAAAAAAGTTCTTCTATCGAAGAGGCCCGCGCTTCCTTTGTTGAAGTAAGTGCAAATGGTCTGATTCAAGATTTCCTCAGAATCAACTTAGTGAAATCCCATACTCCGTATATTCGAAAAAGGAATGATCCGTTAGGTTCAGGATTGATCTCTGATAATAGGTCGGGTCGTACCAATATCAATCCATTTTATTCTATTTATTCCAAGGAAAGGATTCAACAATCGCTTAGCCAAAATCAAGGAACTTTTCGTACGTTGTTGAATAGAAGTAAGGAGTCCCAATCTTTGATAATTTTGTCATCATATAATTGTTTTCAAATGAGTCCATTCAACGATGTAAAATATTACGATGGGATAAAAGAATCAAGTAAAAGAGATAGGGATTCCCTAATTCAAATTACAAATTTGTTAGGCCCTTTAGGAACAGCCTCTCAAAGTGATCTTTTTTATCCGTTTTACCATTTACTAACTCATAATCATATTTCTTTAACTAAATATTTATATTTGCAACTCGACAATTTAAAACAGACTTTTCAAGTATTTAAGTATTATTTAATGGATGAAAACGGGAGAATTTCGAATTCCGATCCGTGCAGTAGCATGCTTTTGAATCCATTTAACTTGAATTGGCATTTTCTCGACCATAATTATTGTGAGGAAACATCCACAATAATTAGTCTCGGGCAGTTTATTTGTGAAAATCTATGTATAGCCAAAAAAGGATCGACCCTAAAATCGGGTCAAGTTATAGTTGTTCACCTTGACTCTTTAGTAATAAGATCGGCGAAGCCTTATTTAGCTACTCCGGGAGCAACAGTTCATGGACATTATGGAGAAATACTTTCCGAAGGAGATACATTAGTTACATTTATATATGAAAAATCTAGATCTGGTGATATAACGCAAGGCCTTCCAAAAGTAGAACAGGTTTTAGAGGTACGTTCCATTGATTCAATATCGATGAACCTAGAAAAGAGAGTTGACGGTTGGAATGAGTGTATAACAAGAATTCTTGGAATTCCTTGGGGATTCTTGATTGGTGCTGAGCTCACTATAGCGCAAAGTCGTATCTCTTTGGTTAATAAGATCCAAAAGGTTTATAGATCCCAGGG